GTTCGGCAGAATATATGACTCATGCTCCTTTAGGTTCTTTAAATTCCGTGGGTGGCGTAGCTACCGAGATCAATGCAGTCAATTATGTCTCTCCGAGAAGTTGGTTAGCGACCTCTCATTTTGTTCTAGGATTCTTCCTATTTGTGGGGCATTTGTGGCATGCGGGAAGGGCCCGTGCAGCTGCAGCAGGGTTTGAAAAAGGAATCGATCGCGATTTGGAACCTGTTCTTTCCATGACCCCTCTTAACTGAGATTTTCTTATTTATATATCTATTCTATTGTTTTTTAGTGTTTTTTCTGGTCTGGCTCGGCTAGGTGTAATAGCCGAGCCATTCCTTTTTCTGAAAGATAAGGGGCCAGGCCAACCAAATAAAAAACAAATTTATTCAAAATTTATTCAATAAGTAAAAGGAGAGAGAGGGATTCGAACCCTCGATAGTTCTGAACAAAGAACTATACCGGTTTTCAAGACCGGAGCTATCAACCACTCGGCCATCTCTCCCAGAGCTAATCTCTATTTTATTCCTACAAATAGAACATGACCATATGAGATGATACATTAACTATCTGTGTAAATATCTCAGATGTGAATCTAAATTTCTATGTATCCATGTATACTGTATATAATATATATATATATATATATATATATATAAGTATAAATGATCCAGTATGTTCGCTTGTAAAATAAAGACTAAACTCCCCCGGACTCCATGTCCGAATAACATAAAAAAGTAGTAATAAGTTCTAAATAAAAGAATCAATTGATTCAGGATTAAATCCCTACATGATGTATTTTATTCCAATTTTTACTAAGTAAGGGATCAAATGTATAGTTCATTTGTTGGTAGCTTGGAGGATTAGAAACATGACTATTGCTTTCCAATTAGCTGTTTTTGCATTAATTGCGACTTCATCAGTCTTACTGATTAGTGTACCCGTTGTATTTGCTTCTTCTGATGGTTGGTCTAGTAACAAAAATGTTGTATTTTCCGGTACATCTTTATGGATTGGATTAGTCTTTCTGGTAGCTATTCTTAATTCTCTAATTTCTTGAACTTATTTGGTATTTCCCCGATCCAAAAATGGCACTCTGTCTAATAAATTAGGATTGAGAGATACATTAAGATTCAATCTGAATTCGGAAAAAATTGCAATTTAATTGTTCTTAATGGGATATTCTAAAATGATAAGATCATTTTATCTTAATTTATCTTAATGGGAATCTTACTTTACTATAATATCTGAGTATTACTATAATATCTAAGTATCTGGCCCTGCACAAAACAAATATGATCCAGACGCATATATGATATATGATATATGTCATATATGTGTGGACATATACGTGTGTATTAGGAACGAAGAAAGCGCGGATATGGTCGAATGGTAAAATTTCTCTTTGCCAAGGAGAAGATGCGGGTTCGATTCCCGCTATCCGCCATAATTAAGTAATGTACTATGATAAAAAAGATAAAAAAGTCAGTAGTATAGTTGACTACTATACTAACTAGTATAGTAGTTAGTATAGTAGTTCTATCTTCCCCTTTCTTTGCCTCCCATCCAAAAAAAACTGTTAGGTATAATTTTGTTACTTAGTAATTAATTACATTTTTGTTTTTGGACAAAAAAATGTTGCGGAGACAGGATTTGAACCCGTGACCTCAAGGTTATGAGCCTTGCGAGCTACCAAACTGCTCTACTCCGCGCTAAAGAACTGGGAACTACTGGATGAAGAAAGATTGGATATGCCCCTCCACCATATCTATACAAATAGAATAGTCCATTTATACAGAATGGTAAAGAGGGGCCCTCTCTATGATCTATGATCATAGAGATCTATCCAAATCTGAAATGGTATTTTTATCCTTACCAACTTGATCTTGTTGCACCCGGTAACAAACATGTATGAACCATTTCTCGAAGTACGTGTCCGGATAGCCCAAAGTCTCGATAGTTAGCTCTAGGTCTACCAGTCAAAAAACAGCGGCGATGAAGACGTATAGGTGCACTATTACGTGGTGGGGATTGCAATTTTCCATGAATTTCCCATTTTTCACTCAACGATGAAACTTTGCTTATTTTTTTTTTTGAGGATCGACAAATCAAATGATATTTCTGTTCCAATTTCTGCCGTTTGTTCTCCCTCTGAATCAAACTTTTTTTTGCCATAATGTTCAGTTCCTATTATTATCAATGATACAGTTCGGATCCTAGATGTAAAAATATAAGAAGGCGGATCCTCCCTCTCCATCGAAACAAATGAAATTGTTGCTAATACAGTACATAAAAAAATAATAAATAACTAAATTAACCAAATTTTCCTGATGTAGAGGCAATCAAGAAAGCTGCATACGTGAATATATAACCCACGGAAAAGTGGGCTAATCCAACCAATCTTGCTTGCACAATTGAAAGAGCCACTGGCTTATCTCTCCATCGAATCAAATTAGCCAAAGGTGTGCGTTCATGAGCCCATGCTAAAGTTTCAATCAATTCC